CAATAAAATAGAAAGCCCCAAGGGCGCCATATTCTAGGAGCCCAAACTATGTGATTGAATAAATCCTCTTCTATCTGTTGCGGGTCGAGGGCTCCTTCTACTTCCCCTTCTTCAAACTCCGATTCGTATTTTTCATAGAGAAATCTATGATCAAGGATAGAACAAGATCCATTTTGTATCATATCTAAAGGATTCCTTGGTTCGGGCCGAAGAAGCAATGTCACTCGATCATTATCAAACTGACTGCAATCTTTTTCTGTCCGTGAGGATCTCCCCAGAGCACCTTCTACTTCTAATAGGCCATGAACTAGATCAGAAGCATTCTCAACGAGTCCATAAGAAGTGATCCCATTTTTTTCATCGGGTCCGCGTAGAGACCAAAGGTCTTGGGCGACCGATCCGGCAGAACAACTCAAAAGATAAAGAAGTATCGTTAATTTCTTCATGCTCGTTCCAAGTTCGAAGTACCATTTGTACAAATAAGAATCCCTTTCGTTACATGATTTCTTCTTCATATAGATAGATATAGGATCTATGGGGCAATTACTTAGAAGTACATTTTGTGCAACAGCCCTTCCTATCTGATAGAAAAGGATCTCATGATCCTGAACCGATCTTACCTGGGATCGCAAATCCCAAGTTTGTCTATGAAAAGCGGATCTAATTGTATTAGTGTCTATAATTGATTTCTTCTGTGTAATACTAATCGCTAAGGCCTCATTGGTAAGTGCTACAAGATCTCGTGCATTGGAACCCATGGTTATGGACCCGAATTCATTAGTATGGAACATTTTCTTTTCCAAGTGAAATCCCTTAGTATATGAAAGATTGAAAAAGTGCTTTCGTTGTTGTGGAATAAGAAGCCTTCGTATCTTAATGCATGTATTTAATTTATTCGGAACTATTAGAGCGGGATCCACTTTTGGGGGAATATGAGTCGAAGCAATAACAAGAATATTTCTAGTGAAACATCTTTCACAATCCCTGGATAGAGAGTTCACTAATAGACCGAGGGATAAGTAATTCGACTCATTCCCATCCAGATCATGAATGTTTGGAATCCATATTATGCAAGGAGACATTGCTTTTGCTAATTCGAATTGAAGGGTGATAGAAAATCGGTCTATTTCCGGCATCATATCCATAGTTAGCGCATTCATCAGAGTTAGCAGCTCCGTATCGAGGTCAAGATCGATATCGTCACTAGCATCAATCTCGTCACTATCATCAATATCGATATCATCAATAAGAAAACCTTTAGGCTTGTTATCCAAGAACTTGTTCAGAAATACCAAAGGAACATAGGAGTTTGTCACTAGGTATTTGACCAAATAGGAGCGTCCAGTTCCTATAGAACCTATCGCTAAAATACCCCTAGAGGGGGATAGGGCTAAGCGGAGCGAAAAGGGTTTTTCATGAGACGGGAAATGAAAACTATTAGCCCCACACGAGGTTTGTGAATAAGTGATTGTCTGATAATGAGCAAGGAATATCCGTCTTTCTGCTAAACAGGATGTATTGAACTCATAATTCATTAGACACTTTTTATGAATGTCAACTAAATATCGTAAGTAAATTGCTCCCGGGTGTTCAATCATTTGATAACCAGAGTCGTTCTTTGATAAATGATCACTAGATAAATAATCACTATGAGTCAGACTCAATAGAATTTGATCAATCCCTTTTTCTGTCGTTAAGGTGGCGAACTGAACCAAAAATTCTCTTTCTTCATCATCAATCGAATCACTGTTCGCAACCCAGGATTCCATTTTATCATCAATCCAATCACTGTTCACGTTTTTTCTTTTTCTTATCAATGAATAGATCTCTTTACTTGTATGACTTAGATGTCTCGTATTTCTCGAAAAAGTGATTCGATTGGTGGGATTTGGTATGATACTTATGAGATCGATGAGATTGATATTCAAATATTTCTTCTTAGAACGGATTGATTTGACCCCATAAGCGGGATCCCCACCCAATAGCATGTTGCCGCCAGAAACAGAACCCCGGATTTCTTCTAGAGAATCTCCTAATTGTTCCAGAGCAACTAGAAAGAGATTCTTTAACCAGAAAGAATTCAGTTCAGATGTAGGATACCTATCCAGAAGTTTTCGCAACTCAATCATGTATGGTGGAATCATCAAAGATTTTACCTTTTCGAACTCTGTCTGTAACTCACTAGAGGCTCGGGAAACAAAGAGAAGATGTGTACGAACGAGATATCCAACAACAAGAAGAAGGAAAAGGCTTGAATAGAGGAACTCATGAACATTTGGCAATCTCAGATGTGTCGATATCAATGGTGACTCATTATTTCTATGAATCATTTCTTCGAACATAAGAAAATTATGTAAACACTTTCTCGAAATTTCGCTTATCAGATTCCATTGTGGAAGACACCCTTTTTTCTGAAGAATTCGCCATGATATATCTGATCCATACATAATATCATGAAAAATGGATACAAATTTTGGACTGTTACTTAGTATCGACAATA